ATGGTAGATGCCCGGGACCAAGTTACTATTATTTCTTTTTCTGTCCTTCGGTTGAGCTTCTCAATTTTTTCCAATAAATGATTAGCTACAAAGGGTTTTTTTTTTAGTGTTTTTAGTGAACGTGTCACAGCAAATTCCTCCTATCTTTTTTATTTTTTTTTGTAAAGACGAAGAAACATATTTGATTTTCAATACTCTCCTATTTACTACGGCGACGGAGAATCAAACTATCACTATATTTTTTCTTTTTTCTATTTCTTCTTCCAAGCGCAGGATAACCCCAAGGGGTTGTGGGTTTTTTTCTACCAATTGGGGCCCTCCCTTCACCACCCCCATGGGGATGGTCTACAGGATTCATAACTACCCCTCTTACTACAGGACGCTTACCTAGCCAACACTTAGATCCGGCTCTACCCAAACTTTTCTGGTTCACCCCAAGATTACCCACTTGCCCGACTGTTGCTGAGCAGTTTTTGGATATCAAACGGACCTCCCCAGATGGTAATTTTAATGTGGCCGATTTACCCTCTTTTGCAATCAGTTTCGCTACAGCACCCGCAGCTCTCGCCAATTGTCCGCCCTTTCCAAGTGTGATTTCTATGTTATGTATGGCCGTGCCTAAGGGCATATCGGTTGAAGTAGATTCTTCTTTTTGATCAATCAAAACCCCTTCCCAAACTGTACAAGCTTCTTCCAAAGCATACGGCTTTCCGGATGTATATGATGATATCTAGACAGATGGATCTTATATGAATCGTATGATGAAGTACCACATGAGTTGATATATTGGAATCCAAATCTGCCGAATCACTCATGTTATGATCTTCTACATCCTAGGTCTCCCCGTTCCTTCATCTGGCTTATGTTCTTCATGTAGCATTCAGACCGAATGACTCTATGAAATTACGTCGATACTTCCACATATTACGGGTAACGTAGGAGACATCTCTATTTTTCCCCCGGGGTAGAATTACCACTGCTTAGCTTTCAATTCGCCTCTGACCATCAAATGAAATGTGAATAACTCGTCCTCCTCTCTTTGAAACAAGGGGCGCTTCCGGTTCTGTCGGTGCTTCAAACAATTTTGTCTTCTCCATATTACCATATCTCTAGAGTCAATAATTTTCTATGAGGAACTACTGAACTCAATCACTTGCTGCCGATACTCTTCAGTTTTCTGTTGAGGTCTATCCCGTAGAGGTACTCAAATTGGATCAGTGATCGATTTCTAGGTTTCGTCGTAAACCTAATTGGTTACTTCCAATTACGTAAATCAATAGTTCAAACCGCACTCAAAGGTAGGGCATTTCCCATTGAGATAGGAACTTCTGTACCAGAAACAATGGTATCTCCAATTATAGCCCCTCTGGGATGTAAAATATATCTCTTCTCACCATCCCTATAGTGTATGAGACAAATGTTTGCATTTCGATTAGGGTCGTATTCTATGGTTACGATTCTACCAGATATGTCTTTTTCATTCCGTCGAAAATCAATTTTACGGTATAGACGCTTATGACCTCCCCCTCTATGCCTTGCGGTAATGATTCCTCTGGCATTACGACCTTTACCACAACGACGCTGTCCATAGATCAAATTATTTCGTGGATTGGATTTCACTTGACTGCCGACGGTTCTGCTCGAGGTAGAAGTTTTGTATAAATGTATCGCCGTGTTATTAAGTATTTTGATTTAAGTTCTTTTCTTTCTAAGAGGTGGAATAGAATAACCCGGTTGAAGCGTAATAATCATGCGTCTATAATGCATTGTATGTCCCATAATGGGTCCCTTTCTTCTACCCTTTCCCGGGAGTCGATGACTATTCATAGCTATTACCTTGACACCAAAAAAGAGTTCGACCCAATGCTTTATTTCTGTCCTAGTTGATCCTGATTCGACATTAGAAGTATATTGATTGTTCCCCAATAACCGAATACTTTTGTCTGTAAATACTGCATATTTGATTCCATCCATAAATCTATTTTCTTCCCTATGAGTTCCGGTATCGATAAGAATTCTACTTCTTACTGTTCATATGTTATGATATGAATATACCATAGTAATTATATTAATTCGTTATGTATGGATGATGAGATTCCATTGATACGGAGCCAATTCCAATAGACGTATAGACGTATTGAACGTTCGCGTTGTACTGCATCCAGCAGGAATTGAACCTACGAATTTGCCAATTATGAGTTGGGCGCTTTAACCATTCAGCCATGGATGCGTAATGGGGATTAGCATATATTTCAAGTATCTAGCCTAACTCTATAGAAAAATCGTTATATATTCTATATAATAATAAATATAATAATAATTTCCAAGTCAATTCTACATGATAATAATAAAAATTTCCAATTTCCAAGTCAAGTATCTAGCCTAACTCTATAGAAAAATCGTTATATATTCTATATAATAATAAATATAATAATAATTTCCAAGTCAATTCTACATGATAATAATAAAAATTTCCAATATGTAATTAAATACATATATA